TAATGAAGTGCCTGAAAAAAAGGGCTATTTTGATAGAATAGATTATGCACCAAAATGCCTTCATTATATATAGCAGAATTAAACTACTTCCTAGAGCATCAAAAACCCTTATACATCGTATACTAAAATATAAAAAGATAAGCTAATCAAGCTTATAGGTTCATACCCTGTCCATGAAAGATAAAACTTTCTCTTTTTAATAAAAATTAATAAAATTATTTTCCTAAATTCAATAATTTTAGGAACGTTAATTGCAATTTCCTCATATTCTTGAATAAGAATATGAATGGGGCTAGAAATTAATTTGCTCTCAATTATCCCCCTATTTTCAGAAAGCAAAAATATTTTCGCCTCAGAATCTGCAATAAAATACTTTATTACCCAGGCAATAGCCTCATTAATTTTACTTACAGCTGTAATTATGTTATTAACAAGAGAAGAATTTATTTCCCCCCTGATAAATTTTTCTTTCAATATAATAATAAATACAGCACTCCTAACCAAACTAGGAGCAGCCCCAATACATTTTTGATTCCCAGAAGTAATTGAAGGACTAAGATGAAGAAATTCGTTAATTTTACTAACTTGACAAAAAATTGCCCCCATAATACTCATTATAAATATAAATATAAGAAAAACCTTCCTAGTCACAATTATTGTAATATGTTTACTAATCAGTACAATTAGCGGTTTTAATCAAATTAGACTACGAAAAATTATAGCTTTTTCATCAATTAACCATATTGCCTGAATATTATCAACTCTATTGATATCCCTATCAACATGAACAGTTTATTTTGTAACATATGTTTTTATAAATATTAACATTACTATAATTTTTAGATCAACTAAATCTTTCTATCTAAACCAAATTAACAACGTAATAAATCAACAAAAACCAATTAAATTTTGCTTACAATTAAACTTTTTATCTTTAGGGGGTCTCCCCCCTTTTGTGGGATTTCTTCCTAAATGATTAGCAATTAACTGAATGACAAATATAAACATAATATTTTTGTCAGCTCTAATAATTGCAACTACATTAATCATATTATTTATCTACATTCGAATTATAATATCATCCATATTGCTGTTTACTAATGAACCTAAAATGAAAAGAATTAAAACAAATAACTTCGTGTTCATAGCACTAAACATACTAATGATTACTAGACTTATCCTTTCTACATTAATTTTTAATGTATTGTAGAAGGATTTAAGTTAATTAAACTAACAACCTTCAAAGTTGTAAATAGATGTATGTCTAAACCTTACCTTAGAAAGTTTAAAAAATCACTTACCTTTAAATTTGCAATTTAAAATCATTTTATTTGACTATTAAACTATTGGTAATAGAAGAAACTCCATAAGTAAATTTACAATTTACTGCCTATAATTCAGCCATATTACCGAATAAATGATTATTTTCGACTAACCACAAAGACATCGGTACACTTTATTTTATCTTCGGAGCATGATCCGGTATAGTAGGAACATCCCTTAGATTACTAATTCGAGCCGAATTAGGAAACCCTGGTTCTCTAATTGGCGATGATCAGATTTATAACGTAATTGTTACAGCACATGCATTCATCATAATTTTTTTCATAGTTATACCAATTATAATTGGTGGATTTGGAAATTGATTAGTTCCCTTAATATTAGGAGCCCCCGATATAGCTTTCCCTCGAATAAATAACATAAGATTTTGATTACTACCTCCTTCCTTAACTCTACTTTTAATAAGAAGTGTTGTAGAAAACGGTGCAGGAACTGGGTGAACTGTATACCCACCCTTATCAGCAAATATCGCTCACAGAGGAGCATCTGTAGATCTTGCAATTTTTAGATTACATTTAGCAGGTATTTCATCAATTTTAGGGGCTGTAAATTTCATTACAACTGTAATTAATATACGACCCCAAGGAATAACATTTGACCGAATACCTCTTTTTGTTTGAGCTGTAGTAATTACAGCTGTACTATTACTACTTTCATTACCCGTTCTTGCTGGAGCAATCACTATACTTTTAACGGATCGAAACATTAATACATCTTTTTTTGACCCTGCAGGAGGAGGAGACCCTATTTTATATCAACATCTATTTTGATTTTTTGGACACCCAGAAGTTTATATTTTAATTCTCCCAGGATTCGGAATAATTTCGCATATTATTAGACAAGAAAGAGGGAAAAAGGAAGCATTTGGAACCTTGGGAATAATTTATGCCATAATAGCAATTGGACTACTAGGATTTGTAGTATGAGCACACCATATATTTACAGTAGGAATGGATGTTGACACACGAGCATATTTTACTTCAGCTACTATAATTATTGCTGTACCTACAGGTATTAAAATTTTCAGTTGACTAGCAACATTGCATGGTACACAACTAAATTATACACCATCCTTACTTTGAGCTTTAGGATTTGTATTCCTATTCACTGTAGGAGGATTAACTGGAGTAATCCTAGCTAATTCCTCAATTGATATTATACTTCACGATACATACTATGTAGTAGCACATTTCCACTACGTCTTATCTATAGGAGCAGTATTCGCTATTATGGGGGGATTAGTACATTGATACCCACTTTTTACAGGATTATCTCTTAACCCCACTCTATGTAAGGCCCAATTTTTAATTATATTCATTGGAGTAAATTTAACATTTTTCCCTCAACACTTTTTAGGATTAAGAGGTATGCCACGACGATACTCTGATTACCCAGATGCTTACACTCTATGAAATATTATCTCCTCAATTGGATCAGTAATATCATTAGTAGGAGTTCTATTCTTAATTTTTATTATATGAGAAAGAATAACGTCATCTCGAAAAACGATTGTATCACTCAGAATAACATCATCTATTGAATGATTACAAAGATACCCACCGTCTGAACATAGATACTCAGAGTTACCTATGTTAACTTCTACATTCTAATATGGCAGAATAGTGCAATGGACTTAAACCCCATAAATAAAGTTTTTACTTTTTTTAGAAATAGCAACATGAAAATTACTTTTACTTCAAGATAGAGCATCCCCTTTAATAGAACAATTAGCCTTTTTCCATGATCATGCATTACTAATTCTAGTAATTATTACCATTTTAGTGAGACAAATAATGATAGGATTATTTTTTAACAAGCTAACACACCGATACCTTTTAGAAGGACAAATAATTGAAATTATTTGGACAATTCTACCAGCTATCACATTAATTTTCATTGCCTTACCTTCTCTACGATTAATTTATATTCTAGATGAAACTAATAATCCAGCTATTTCCATTAAAACAATTGGTCATCAATGATATTGATCATACGAATATTCAGATTTTAAAAGAATCGAATTTGATTCTTACATAATTCCTATTCAAGAAATAAATAAATTCAATTTTCGTCTTTTAGATGTAGACAATCGAATAGTTATCCCATTCATGTCACAAGTACGAATAATCGTTACAGCAGCAGATGTAATTCACTCTTGAACAATTCCGTCCTTAGGAGTAAAAATTGATGCAACCCCTGGACGTCTAAACCAAACAAGATTTACATCTTCACGATCAACAATCCTTTACGGACAATGTTCAGAAATTTGTGGAGCAAATCATAGATTTATACCAATTGTAGCAGAAAGAATTTCCCCCTCATACTTCATTAAATGAATTTCAAAAATAATTGAAATCTCATTAGATGGCTGAAAGTAAGCACTGGTCTCTTAAACCATTTTATAGTAATTAACAAATACTTCTAATGAAAAATTTAGTTAAAAAATAACACTTGCTTGTCAAGCAAGAATTAATTTAAAGTTAATTTTTAATTCCACAAATAGCACCACTTAATTGATTAACCCTAATAATTATATTTTCTATCATTCTAGTAATATTTAATGTAATAAATTTTTATTCATTTCCTTATAAAATTAAAGGATCGAAAATAACTACAAAAAAAACAACTATTAATTGAAAATGATAGCAAATTTATTTTCATCTTTTGATCCATCAACAAATTGAAGAACATCAATCAACTGACTTAGAACATTAATTGGAATTTTAATTATTCCTATATCATTTTGATTAATTCCTTCCCGAATAAACATATTATGAAATATAGTAACAAATACCCTACACAAGGAATTTAAAACTCTGGTAGGAAATAAAGTTAAGGGGACAACCCTTATATTTGTTTCACTTTTCTCACTTATTCTATATAATAATTTTATAGGATTATTTCCATACATTTTTACAAGAACTAGTCATATAGTAATAACACTCAGATTAGCATTACCCTTATGATTATCATTTATACTATTCGGATGAATTAATAATACAGTACACATGTTTGCTCATTTAGTTCCACAAGGAACCCCTCCAGTACTCATACCATTTATAGTTTGTATTGAAACAATTAGAAATGTTATCCGACCAGGAACACTAGCAATCCGACTATCAGCTAATATAATTGCTGGTCATTTATTAATAACTCTTCTAGGTAATACAGGAAACTCATTATCAGTACATCTAATTAATTTACTTTTAATTACTCAAATTGCATTACTAGTACTTGAATCAGCCGTAGCAATTATTCAATCATATGTATTTGCTGTTTTAAGAACATTATACTCAAGAGAAGTAAATTAATGTCACATAAAAATCATCCATTCCACCTAGTAGAAGCTAGACCATGACCTATTTTAGGATCATTAAGAGCACTAATTATAATATCAGGAATCATTAAATGATTTCATTTTTTTGATAATTCTTTACTTATAATTGGTTCAATTACAATACTACTAATTATATATCAATGATGACGAGACATTTCACGAGAAGCAACTTTCCAAGGATTACACAGTTATATTGTAACAATAGGATTACGATGAGGAATAATTTTATTTATTACCTCTGAAGTATTATTTTTTGTATCTTTCTTTTGAGGGTTTTTCCACAATAGGTTAGCCCCAACAATTGAAATTGGAATGAATTGACCTCCAAAAGGTATTATACCATTTAATCCAACCCAAATTCCACTATTAAATACGTTAATTTTATTAACATCAGGACTGACCGTTACTTGAGCTCATCATAGACTTATAGAAAATAATTTTAAGCAAACTACTCAAGGCTTATTACTAACAGTAATTTTAGGATTCTATTTTACTGCTCTTCAAGCATTTGAATATCTAGAATCATCATTTTCTATTTCAGACGCAGCATACGGTTCTTCTTTTTTTGTAGCAACAGGTTTCCATGGAATTCACGTAATTATTGGATCAACATTTTTAGCTGTATGTTTAGCACGACACGTAAAAAATCATTTTTCTCAAACCCATCATTTTGGTTTCGAAGCAGCAGCATGATACTGACATTTTGTAGATGTAGTATGATTATTCCTATATATCTCAGTATATTGATGAGGTAGATGCTTATATAGTATAAAAATTATTTTTAACTTCCAATTAAAAGATCTATAAATTAGTATAAGTAATAATAGTTTTAATTATCATTGCATCAATTATTCTCTTAATTACAATGATCTTAATCATTGTTCTAAATTTGACATCAAAGAAAATAATTCTTGATCGTGAAAAAAGATCTCCATTCGAATGTGGGTACGACCCAATATCTAGATCTCGTTTACCTTTTTCAATACATTTTTTTCTAATTGCAATTATTTTCCTAGTATTTGATGTAGAAATTACCTTGTTATTCCCATTAATCGCAACCTTAAAATCAAATAATATAATTGCTTACTCAACAGTAACAATTGCTTTCATTGTAATCCTACTAGGAGGTTTATTTCACGAATGAAATCAAGGAGCTCTAAACTGAACTTACTAGGATAATAGTTAATAATAACATTTAATTTGCATTTAAAAATAGCTGATTATCAGCTTATCTTAAATAAGAAGCAAAAATTGCGCTTAGTTTCGACCTAAGAATCTGATTAATAAAATCCTTATTTTTAATTGAAACCAAAAAGAGGTATGTCACTGTTAATGACAAAAATGAATTTAATTCCAATTAAAGAAATATTAAAAAATAAGCTTCTAACTTATAATTAAGCATAAATATGTTTATATTTCTAATTTATATAGTTTAAAATAAAACATTACATTTTCAATGTAAAAATAATTAAAATTTATAAATACCTAAAAATATAAAATTTCCTTGATATCTTCAATATCATGCTCTAAATAAGCTATTTAAGTAAATTAAACAAATTAATAAAATTCATATTGCCATCAAAACAAAAAAAATTTTAATTCTATTAAACATAATAAATTGGCTTAAAGAAGAATTAGACAAAAGTAAATTATAAATTTTCTGAGAACCAAAAAATTCAGCTCAACCCTGGTCTAATCTTTTATATAAAACAGAACCTAAAACAGAAGGATAGTAATTAACGCCAAAAGTAGAAATAACTGGTATATTTCATATACCAGAAAAAAACCATGAAAGACCATAATTTTTTATAAAAAAAAGATTATAATTTAATTTAAAATTACTAATTTCGTACCCAATTAAAGAACCAAGCAAAATCATCAATAAAGTTATAATCTTCATAGAAAAAGATAAAATAACAACATAAGGATAAGAAAATATTAATCATCTTAATACTCTCCCTATAAAAACTACTATAAAAATTAATCCTCTTATACCTCTTAACATAACAGTTCCTCTATCAGAAGGCCCGCTAAGACTTAAATAATTTCATGAACCTACTCAAGAATAGTAAACAAGACGAATTCTATAGCATACCGTTAAACCAATAGAAATATAAAAGATTAGATAGATATAAATATTTAAATAACCTATTCTTATAATTTCAGCAATTAAATCCTTAGAATAAAATCCTCTTAAAAATGGAAGGCCACATAAGGCTATTCTACAAATATTTAAATAAACGCAAGTTAAAGGTATAAAATTAATTAAACCCCCCATAAAACGAATATCTTGACAATTATTCATATTATGAATAACATTACCAGCACATATAAATAATAAAGCCTTAAATAAAGCATGAGTTAATAAGTGAAAAAAGGCCAATTTATAACATCCAAGAGATAAAATTATTATTATTAATCCTAACTGACTCAATGTAGATAAAGCAATAATTTTTTTCAAATCAAATTCAAATCTAGCTCCAATTCCAGATATAAATATAGTTATACTAGAAATAAATAAAAGAAAAAAACTTAAATTTTCACCAAAAGTGAAATTAAAACGAATAAGTAAATAAACACCTGCAGTTACTAAAGTAGATGAATGAACTAAGGAAGAAACAGGTGTAGGAGCTGCTATGGCAGCTGGTAACCAAGAAGAAAAAGGAATTTGAGCTCTTTTAGTCATTGCAGCTAACAAAACCAAGTAAGAAACAATATTTATATATAAATCACCTCGCATCTCTTCAAGATAAAAATAAAAATTTCATCTACCGTAATTAAGTATTCAAGCAATAGCTATTAATAAAGCCACATCACCAATTCGATTACTTAAAGCAGTAATCATTCCAGCATTATAAGATTTAATATTTTGATAATAAATAACTAAACAATAAGAGACTAGGCCCAAGCCATCTCAGCCTAATAAAATTCTAATCAAATTTGGGCTAACAATAAGTAATATCATTGAACCAACAAATATAACTACAAGTAAGATAAATCGATTTATATTTAAATCACCCGACATATATTCCTTACTATAATAAATAACCATTCTTGAAATAAATAAAACAAATCTCATAAAAAGAAAAGTTATTCAATCAAATAAAAAGGTTATCACAATAGAAGAGGAATTAATCGTTAAAAGATTAAACTCAAAAAAATAAACTAAGTCTAATATAATAAAATAAATACTAAAACTAAAAAATAATAGTCTAAAAAAAAGAAGATAAAATGAATAAATTAAACAAATACCTATTATTTAAAGTATAAAATACATCTCAGGTTCCACAAACCTAAATTTTAATTAAACTATTTAAATAAACTCACAATGTCATAGAATCCCCTGACAAAATTAATAAATTTAGAGGTAACCAATGTAAAAACAATAATAAATACTCACGATACCTACAATTATAAAAAGAATAAGAACCAGAATAAACAATTCCATGCTGACTATAAGAATATAAATATAAAGAATAGACAGCACTAAAAAAAGAAATAATTATCAAAAAAAATATATTTAAAAATCTGAAACCTAAAATTCTATTAATCAGCATAATTTCACCTAACAAATTTAGAGAAGGGGGAGCAGCTATATTTGAAGAAACAAGAAGAAACCATATTAAAGATAACCTAGGTATCAAATTAATTAAACCCTTATTAATATATAATCTACGACTCATTAAACGCTCATAACAAATATTTGCCAAACAAAACAACCCTGAAGAACAAAGACCATGAGCTACCATCATAACTAAAGACCCCGTCATGCCTCAATAATTTAAGGTTATAATTCCACATAAAACCAATCCTATATGAGAAACTGAAGAATAAGCAATTAATGACTTCATATCACTTTGACGCAAACAAATTAATGACACATAAAAACCACCAATTAACCTCAAGCTAATAAAAAAAATATTAATTTTTATTCCAATTAAACTAAAGATAATTATCAATCGTATCAGCCCGTAACCCCCAAGTTTAAGCATAATACCAGCCAAAATCATAGACCCAGAAACAGGCGCCTCAACATGAGCCTTAGGAAGTCATAGATGAACAAAAAACATAGGAATTTTAACAAAAAAAACAAAATTAATCAATAAATAAATTACTAATCTAGAAATATAGCCGTTTAAAAAAAAATAATGGAAAGAATAAAAGGAATTGTAGCAAAAAAATAATGAAATCATTATAGGCAACGAAGCTAATAAAGTATAAAAAAGAAGATAAACACCTGCCTGTAAACGTTCAGGTTGATACCCTCAACCTACAATTAAAATTAAAGTAGGAATAAGGCTAACTTCAAAAAAAATATAAAAAATAAAAACATTTAAAGACCTAAAAGTTAAGAATAAAGAGATTATTAAAGTTAAAATTACAAACAAAAAAATATTATATCAATTTTTCTTATAAAAAACTTTTTCTCTAGCTAAAACCATTAATCTGCAAATTCAAAATCTTAATAAGACTAAAATATAAGATAGTAAATCAACCCCTAAATCCATTCTAATATAAGAATAAGAATAAAGAGGCATAAAAAACATTAAAAAAATAAAACTAAGCAAAATTCAAATAAACTGATTTAATCAAAAACCACCTAAGAAAGATAAAGGAATCATAAAAATTAAAGAAAATAAAAATTTTATCATAAAACTCTAAAACTTTGAAAATAATCGTTTCCATGAGTGCGAATCAAAGAGACCAATACAGATAATCCCAAAACCCCCTCGCAAACACTAAAAGTTAAAAAAACTATTCCAAAAAAGTAATCATTACCCAAAAAGCTAAAATAAAGAAATATTAGTAAATAAACAGATAAAACAATAAACTCAAGACTAAGAAGTATTAAAAGTAAATGTTTACGTTTAAGTCTAAAACCAATTAATCCCCCCAAAAACATCAAAAACCCAGAAAATTTAAAAATAACCATTAGTTTTTATAATTTAAATAAAATATTAGTCTTGTAAACTAAAAATAAGGTAACTTTAAAAGCTTCAAGAAAGAGTTAAACCTCTTCATTAATCTCCAAAATTAATATTTTTAATAAACTACTTCTTGACATAATTACAGCATTAGCATCAATCAATTTAATATTAACTGCTATCTTCATTTCAATAAAACATCCTCTATCAGCAGGAGGAATCCTTTTATTACAAACAGTATTAATCAGATTAATATCTGGAAATCTATTCCAAAATTTCTGATTTTCATATGTTTTATTCTTAATTATAATTGGAGGAATATTAATTTTATTCATATACATAACAAGAATTGCCTCAAATGAAAAATTTAAAACTGATTTTAAACTATTAATAGCATTCCCCATTGCAATTATTTCAACAATACTAATTTATTCAAATTCAAGGAATCACATTCAAACGAGAATAATAAAAGAATTAAGAAAACCAGATTCATTTGAAATTCTTTTAAGAAAATTTATTAATCTCCCAATAACTGCAATATTCATTTTCTTAATAGTATATCTATTGCTTGCTATAATCGCAACAGTTAAAATCACATCATTCAAACAAGGCTCTATTCGACAAATAAACTAATGAAAATACCTATCCGAAAAACTTCTCCCCTACTAAAAATTATAAATAATTCATTAGTAGATTTACCAACACCATCTAATATCAATATAATATGAAATTTTGGATCACTACTAGGATTATGTTTAATTATCCAAATAGTAACTGGAGTATTCATAGCAATACACTATTGTTCTAATGTAGAAATAGCATTTAATAGAGTAGTTCACATTTGTCGAGATGTTAATCAAGGCTGATTAATTCGATCTATACATGCAAACGGAGCATCATTTTTCTTTTTATGTATTTATATACATGTAGGTCGAGGTATATATTATGGATCATACATATTAATTCATACTTGAATAATAGGAGTAACATTATTATTTTTAGTAATAGCAACAGCATTCCTAGGATATGTTTTACCATGAGGTCAAATATCATTTTGAGGTGCCACAGTTATTACAAATCTAGTATCAGCAATTCCTTATTTAGGTACAACAATCGTACAATGATTATGAGGAGGATTTGCCGTCGACAACGCAACACTTTCTCGATTCTTTGCATTACATTTTCTATGCCCATTTATTGTAGCAGCCATAGTTATAGTACACCTACTTTTCCTTCATCAAACAGGATCAAGAAATCCCTTAGGATTAAAAAGAAATGTTGATAAAATCCCATTCCATCCTTACTTCTCCCTTAAGGACATTTTAGGATTTCTTGTGATAGTAATAGGACTAATTTTATTATCATTAACAAATCCCTACATATTAGGAGACCCTGAAAACTGAATCCCAGCAAACCCATTAGTAACTCCAGTTCATATCCAACCAGAGTGATATTTCCTTTTTGCATACGCAATTTTACGATCAATTCCTAACAAGTTAGGAGGAGTAATCGCACTCGCTTTATCCATTGCAATTCTTTACATTTTACCATTTACTAACAAAAAAATATTTATAAGAAACAGATTTTATCCATTAAATAAAATATTATTTTGAATAATAACAGCGATCGTAATCTTACTTACATGAATTGGAGCACGTCCAGTTGAAGAACCCTATATCGTAACCGGACAAATCCTTACTATTTTATACTTTAGATATTATATAATCAATCCTATAGTTTTTAAAATATGAGACTCTTTAATTAAATAACTAATGAACTTGAACAAGTACGTATTTTGAAAATACGCAAAAGAGTAATAATCTCTATTAGTTTGTACTAAATTTTATTAACTATAATAAAAAGGTGAAAATTATCACCTTTAAACCAAAAAATATAAATAAATAATTTAATGAAGAAGGGAGGAATCTTTTCCACGCTAAATACATTAACTTATCATAACGGAAACGAGGAAGAGTACCACGAACCCAAATTCAAAAAAATGATAAAAAAACAAGCTTAATATAAAAAAAAAAAGAATTTAAATCACCACCTATAAATAATATTACACAAAGTATTCTCATAAACAAAATTCTTGCATATTCAGCAAGAAAAATTATAGCAAATCTCCCTCTTCTATACTCAACATTAAAACCAGAAACAAGTTCAGATTCCCCTTCTGCAAAATCAAAAGGAGTACGATTAGTTTCTGCCAAACAAGAAATAATAAATATTAGGCAAAGGGGAAGAGTAAGAAAAATAAATCAAATATAAGATTGAATTTCAAGAAAATTTAGTAAATTAAAACTTAGAGTTAAAAAAATAAAAGATATTAAAATTAAAGCCAAGCTAACTTCATATGAAATTGTTTGAGCTACACACCGGAGACCTCCTAAGAGAGAATAAGAAGAGTTAGAAGATCACCCAGCTATTATAATTCTGTAAACCCCTAATCTCGAAACTCTCAAAAAAAAAAGTAGAGAAAAATTAAAATTTAGATTTAAAGAAAAGAAGGGTATAGCCATTCAAAGAAACAGAGAGATAAATAAATTGATTACAGGAGAAAAATAATAAATAGTAAAATTAGACATAAAAGGAAATGTTTGTTCCTTAGTAAATAATTTTACTGCATCAGCAAAGGGTTGTAATAAACCTATAAATCCAACCTTATTTGGCCCCTTACGAATCTGAATATAACCTAAAACTTTACGTTCAAGTAAAGTTAAAAAAGCCACTCCTACCAAAACACAAATAATTAACAAAATACAAGAAAAAATAATTAAAACTAAATCACTTAAAATCAATATTATTTGTAATTTAAATTACATAAAAGGATTCTAAATCCATTGCACTAATCTGCCAAAATAATAATAAAATTCAAATAAAAAATATAATTTTAATGTATGGTCCTTTCGTACTAAAACAACAAAAAAAATAAAAGATAGAAACCAACCTGGCTCACACCGGTTTAAACTCAGATCATGTAAAATTTTAAAAGTCGAACAGACTCAATTTATCAACTGCTACACCAATAATAAATTTTAATCCAACATCGAGGTCGCAAACTTTTTCTTCAATAAGAGCTTTCAGAAAAAATTACGCTGTTATCCCTAAGGTAATTTAATCTTTAAATCCATAATTAAAGGATCAAATATCCAAATATATTTGTTTAAATAAAATAAAGTTACTTATATTTATTTGTCACCCCAACAAAATTTTTTATAAATTTAAAAAAAATCATTAAAATAAAATTTAGTAAAAAATAAAACTCTATAGGGTCTTCTCGTCTTTCTATAACATTTAAGCTTTTTAACTCAAAAATAAAATTCTAAAAATAATTTAGAGACAGTAAGTTTCTCATCAAACCATTCATTCCAGCTTTCAATAAAAAAACTAATGATTATGCTACCTTTGCACAGTCAAGATACTGCGGCCATTAAAATTAATCATTGGGCAGGTCAGACCTTAAATTATACTCAAAAGGACATGTTTTTAATAAACAGGTGGAAACTTAAATTGCCGAGTTCCTTTAAATAAACTAACAGTTTAATTTAAACAACAATAAATATACTAATTCTATCATTATAACTAAATAACAAAAGTTATTATTTAAATTTCAATAAAAACTTAAAGTTAATTAAAATCAAATCAAAAAACAACTAATAATAACATCCTTCAAACAATGGAAAATTCTAATCCTACAAAAAATATAAAATAAATAACTTTTAAAAATTTTAATATAAGCTTATCCCAATAAAAATTACAAGAAAAAAGCAATAAATTTTTATAAAAAAAACTATTACTATAATTCCAGCTAATTAAATCATTTTCTTGAAAAACCAGATATAATCAAAAACGAATAACGTTTCATTTCAATGAAAAAATTATCAATACTTATTCTACAGTAAAAAAAACATTCTCATAGATCTTTAAATTTCGGGAATAATAAATAAATACTTATAATTAATAAACCCTGATACACAAGGTACGATAAACCAAATCTTCTTTAAAAAACATTAAAACAACCCCTCACAGTACAATAAACTATAATTAAAAAAATTTTTTCAAACAAAATTAATAAAAAATAATATTTTTCTACTAAAAAGAAAAAAAAACAATAAAAATAAATATTAATGTTCAAATTAAACTGAACTTAACAGTTAACTTTTTAGTGTAAATAAAATGCTTAAAACAAGCTCTAATTTGATCATTCCAGGCTCATTTTCCAATAAGCCTACTTTGTTACGACTTATTTCATCTTAAAATGAAAGCGACGGGCGATATGTGCATATTTTAGAGCTAAATCAATTCTCAATGATAAAAAATTTACTCTCAAATCCGATTTAATTAAAATTTTAAAAAATAAAACTAAAAATAAATTCATAGTAACCCATTTTAACTTTTATATAAACTACACCTTGATCTGAAATATAATATAATAAAAAAAATTAAAAATTAAAATTCTAATAAAATTTTTATAAACGACGATATATAAATTTAAAACAAAAGTAAAAATCATCGTGGATTATCGATTAAAAAACAGGTTCCTCTGAACAGACTAAAATACCGCCAAATCTTTTGATTTTATAGAACATAACTAACAATAATCCAGGAAAGAAATAACACTTTTAATAATAGGGTATCTAATCCTAGTTTATTACAAAACTTCTTAAAGTCAAATAAGATAAATAAAAATAAAAAACAATTAAATTTCACTTAAAAATGCCCCTCACAATTTCAAAACAGTAATTTTAATTAATCCCGAAAAAGCTAATTAGACCAGTCTGTATAACCGCTACTGCTGGCACAAACTTTGTTTGAAGAAAAACTAAATTCCTAAATCTGAAAACATCCAATTTTTAAAATAAAATACTACTAGTATAAAAAACTTGTCAAAAAAAAATAATCAGCAATTACCCGTATATAAATAAAACAGTAAACTAGCTTAAAAGCCAAGATAAAACTTTCAGTTCCCCAGAAACCGGATAAACCCAAAACCGGCAATATGGCCATATAACCCCCGTATATATTTTCTTATAGAAATAATATTATAAACCTAAAAATACATATAAATCCTTATTGTTAATTAAATAACAATGTAAAGAAACTTTAGCATACTTTTATTAATTTATTCAATAATAAATAATAAATTAGAGATAAAGGTAGTTTTTTTTTTTTTTTATTAAACATTTATATAATATAATATATATATATATATAATTATAGGTTTGTATAAATAATGCTTTATATAGATTTATAATTAAATTATATATATATAAATTATTTATATTAAATAAAATAATTAATTATTGATATGATTAAACAATAATTAAATTTCTCTCTCTTTTTTTGAGCCTTTACTTATTTATAAAGTATGTATATTTATTGGTCTCTTATATGAATATATTAAACCTACATAGATAGACGTATCTTAATATATTATCTTTATTAATTTATATATTATTATATACTTATTGTCTTTATAGGTATATATAATTATATATATATAAGTAATACTTATTTAATATATAATTATATATTTCATGGTAGTACATTAAACATTTATTACAAAAACGAAATTATTTTTGACTTTTGAGAAAATCAACTCCGAACCTTGATTTTCCTAATGTTAAAAAATTTTTAGGAAGAAAATCAATTTTTTTTTAAAAACGCTTTAAAGGACCTTCGTTTTAGACACCAGAAAAATTTTATCAGACAATTTAAATTGGAAAAAAAAATTCCCAGTTGGAAAAAATTTTTTATCAGTCAAATATTAA